ATTAAACGAGAAAGGGGGTAAAAATGAAAAAAAGAAACAAAAAAATGGATTGTTTCGCCTTGAAGTTAAAGATTTTGAAAAATATCTTGTAACTCTTCTTTTCGATTATAAGACATGGAAACGTCCATCTCGCTACAAAAAAAATAATAAAATTCACGGAGATGTGCGAAATGAAATGGCACAATATTTCTTTCACACACCTAAAAGTAAAACTAATCTAAAAAAAAGAATCTCTTTTACATATCCACCCAGTTTATCCTTTTTTTTGGAGATAATAAAAAAAATATTTTTGTTGACACTAACTAAAACTTCCCTTTTTAACACCCATTCTCTTTATCCTAAAAACCGACAAAGTAATAATATAAACAGCGAGTTTCGAACTAGAATTGAAACTTTAGAAAAAGAATTTCCTTTTCTTGATATACTAGAAACAAGAATTAGATTATGTACTAAGGATACTCACAACGAATATTTTCCTAAAATGTATGATCCTTTGTTGAATGGCCCATCCCGCGTAAGAATAAAAAAAAAACCATTACTTGATAATCTGAAAACTTCTAAAGAAAATTTAAGAGAGACGGGTGGTATAAATCAGATTCATGGTATCCTTTTTACATATCCTGATTCCGATAAAATTGAACCAAAAGGATACGCAGTTCAATATAATAATAATAAATTATTACTAGAAATTGATAATTTATTACTAGTAACCGGTGAATTTGATACTGAACCAAAGCATAATTTAAATTTGAATCCTTGTTTATTTCCAGACCAAGAAGAAGTAAAAATAGATTTCGAAAAAGAAAGAGAATTTTTCAAAAATTTCTCCAAGACCGTTCGAAAACATCCTAATCTGACCAAGATTAGAAAAGAATCTAGTGGAAGAAAAGAAATCAGTAAAAGAATTCCCCGGCGGTCATATAAATTAATCACCGGGTTCCAACAACGATCAATCAAGCGTGAAGTTCGCTTAAGAAAAGCTAGACGTGTAGTGATTTTCGCTGCTATCAAGAAAAAGACTGCTACTAATAATAAAGATACTAATACCGAGAATCCAAGAAAGGTAGTAGCTTTGAGACAGTATTCCCAAACATCTGATTTTCGCCGGGGAATAATTAAAGGTTCTATCCGCGCTCAAAGACGTAAAATTAGTATGTGGGAACCATTTCAAGCAAATGCGCATTCTCCTCTTTTTTTGGACAGAACCAAAAAATACCCTTGGTTTTCATTTGATAGATCCGGACTTATTAAAGTTATTTTTCCAAATTGGATACACAATCGGATCGACTTCAAAATTCTGAAAAATACGTATGAAGAAACAAAAAAAGAACAGAAAAAGGATAAAAAAGAAGAGAACAAACGAAAAGAGCAAATCCGAGTAGATATAGCTGAAGCATGGGATAGCACTTCACTTGCACAATTAATAAGGGGTTTTATGCTAATAACTCAATCGAATTTTAGAAAATATATTCTATTGCCTTCATTGATAATAGCAAAAAATATTGGACGTATGGTTTTATTGCAAGTTCCTGAATGGTTTGAGGATCTACAGGAATGGAATAGAGAACTGCATATTAAATGTACCTATAATGGTATTCAATTATCGGAAACTGAATTTCCGAGAAATTGGTTAAGAGATGGTATTCAGATAAAAATCCTATTTCCTTTCTGCCTGAAACCTTGGCACAGGTCTAAACTACGACCCTCTCATAGAAATCTAATGCAAAACAAAAAAGAAATAAATGATTTTTGTTTTTTAACAGTTTTGGGAATGGAAACCGATCTTCCTTTTGGTTCTCCCCGAAAACGATCTTCCTTTTTTAAACCTATTTTTAGGGAATTGGAAACAAAGATTGGAAAATCAAAAAATACCTATTTCTTGGCTCGAAAAACTTTAAGGGGAAAGATGAAATTAGTTTCAAAACAAATAAAAAATTGGGTTATACAACATTCATTTTTTAAAAAAAAATATATAAGAGTATTTTCAAAATTAAACCCAATCCTTTTTTTTAGTGTAAGCAAAGTCTATAAATCGAATCAAACAAAAAACAACAAAGATTCTACAAGCATCAATAATATAATTCCTGAATCATTTAGTAGTCAAATTCAACCTTCAAACCGGACAATGACAGAAAAAAAAACCAAGGATCTGACTGCTAGGGCAATCACAATCCGGAATCAAATAGAACGAATGACAAAGGATAAAAAAAAAAACACAGGAATTTTTATTAGTGCTAACAAAAGAAGTTATAAAGGTAAAAGATTAGAATCTTCAAAAAATCTTTTGGAAATAATAAAACGGAGAAATCTTCGATTAATCTCGAAAATCTATTTCTTTAGAAAATTTTTTTTTGAAAGAATATACACAAATCCTTTTTTGTCTATCATTAATCTTTCCAAACTCATTAAACAACTTTTTCTCAACTCAATAAACAAATTTATCAATAACAATAAATTGATAAATATTAATGAAGCAAATGAAGAAAGAGTTAATAAAAAAAACGAAAATCCAATTCACTTTATTTCAATTATTTCAACTATACAAAAGTCAATTAATACTATTAGGAATCAAACAAACTCACAAAAATGTTGCTACTTATCCTACTTGTCACAAGCATATGTATTTTACAACTTATCACAAACTCAAGGTATTCATTTTGATAAAAGATCTGTTTTTAAATATCACGATTACGGAATTCCTTTTTTTGTTAAGACTCAAATAAAAAAGTCCTTTGAAGGCATAATTGACTCGGAATTAAGTCATAAGAAACGCTTGAATTATGGAATAAATTGCTGGAAAACCTGGTTAAAGAAATTAAAACGACATTATCAATACAATTTATCTGAGATTCGAAGGTCTAGATTACTACCCAAAAGGCGGGGCAATCAAAATCCTATGGCTCAGGATTGCAAAAGGAGTTCATATGAAAAAAATGGATTAATCTCGTTCAAAAAACAAAACACTGTTGAAGTCTATTCCTTAGGGAATCAAAAAGAGAATTTTCAAAAATACTCTCGATATGATCTTTTATCATATCAATCTAGTAATTCTGAAAATCAAAATAAAAGGGACTCGTCTATTTATGGATCAACTTTTGAAACACAAGTAAATAGAAAACAAGATAGTTATTACAATTCAAACACGCAGAAATACAACTTTTTTGATATATGGGGAAGCAGTCCTATTACTAATTATATAGGAAAGAGCGATAGAAAATATTTTGATTGGAAAACTCTCCATTTTGGTCTTAGCCAAAAGATCGCTATTGGGTACTGGATCAAGACCGATACCAAGAGTAATCAAAATACTAAGATGAAGGCTAAGAATTATCAAATAACTGATAAAATTGCTAAAAAAACCCTTTTGTATCTCACGCTCCCGAAAAAACCTAAAATAAAGTTACCAAACCCCCCCAAAACCTTTTTAGATTGGACGGGAATGAATGAGGAAATACTAAAGTGTCCCATCTCAACTCTAGATCTTTGGCTCTTCCCAGAATCTTTGATACTTTATAATCTATATAAAATAAAACCTTGGGTTATATCAAGTAAAGTACTTCTTTTACGAAGGAATCTAAATCAAAATGTTCGTCGGGAAAATAAAAACATCGTAGACAACAAAGAAGTTGAGTGTGTTATACCCCCGAAAAAAAAAAATAAAAAAGAAAAAGAATTTCCGACAAACAAAGGAGATCTTAGATCAGCTGCACAAAAACGGGTGAATCTTGAATCCCACTCCTCAATAAACCATCAAAAAGATATTGAAAAACATTATGGAGGATCAAAAGTAAAGGGGGGAAAAAAGAAAAAACAATATAAAAGCAAGACAGAAGCAGAACTCGATTTATTGCTGAAACATTATTCACTTTTTCAATTTAGATGGGGTGACACTTTGAATCAAAGAATGATCAATAATCTCAAAATATATTGTCTACTGCTTAGACTGGTAAATCCAAGAAAAATTACTATATCTTCGATTCAGCGAAGAGAAATGACCTTAGATATATTGCTAATTCAGAAGAATTTCAGTTTTGTAGAATTGGTCAAAAAGGGGGTATTAGTTATCGAACCCGCTCGTCTGTCTGTAAAAAACGATGGACATTTTATTCTGTATCAAACTTTATGTATTTCATTGGTTCATAAGAGTAAGCAAAAAAATGATCAAGGATACCCGGAACAAACAGATATTGATAAGAATACTTTTGATTTCCTTGTTCCTGAAACTATTTTACCTCAAAAATATCGTAGAGAGTTTAGAATGAAAATTTGTTTCAATTCCAAAAATACGAATACAAATCCAGTATTTAACAAAGCGAGCAGCTGTAGTCAATTTTTGAACAAACATATTGATAAAGAGAAGAATGAATTAATTAAAGTCAAATTTTTTACTTGGCCTAATTATCGATTAGAAGATTTAGCTTGTATGAATCGCTATTGGTTTGATACAAATAATGGCAGTCGTTTCAGTATGTTAAGGATATATATGTATCCCAGGCTGAAACGTTGTTGGTAGCCCAGTTTTCCTAGATATATTATATCCTATCCTCTAAATATTTTCTATCCTTTTCTATCCTATAGGGTATACGAGAGCAAAAAGATTTGTGCGTGTGCCACTTTATCGCCCGTTTGAATATATGATCCTAAAATAACTAACGTATTAATTAGACCTAGAAATCAATTAACAGAATCTTTTTTATTTTAGGTCTACATTATGCGCGGCTGGAAATGCAAAAAAGTACTTATGTCTCTCTGAATAAAATTGAATTTTGAATTCGATATCCCTAGCCCATAAATAAATTAAAATTGTTGTATATACCACATTGTATATACCACAGTAAAATTACTAACATTATTCTTACTCATCAGTCAAATCCATATCATTAAAAAAATTGGAAGAGGGAAAATCTTTTATGATCAAAAAAGTATTTATTTCGGTTAGCTCTAAAGAAGGAAACATAGGGTCTGTTGAATTTCAAATATTCAGTTTTACCAATAAGATACGGAGGCTTACTTCACATTTAGAATTGCACAAAAAAGATTATTTATCTCAGAGAGGGTTGCGAAAAATTTTAGGAAAACGCCAACGACTGTTGGCTTATTTGTCAAAAAAAAATGGAGCACGTTATAAAGAATTAATAGGTCAATTGAGTATTAGAGAGACAAAAATTCGTTAATTAAAAAATTCATGTTGTTTTAAGTGCTTTTTTTTTCCTTAATTCGAATTTTTGATTTTCAATTTTTATTAATTTCTTTTCACTTTCAGTAATTCATGGAAGAATGAATCAATAAACAATTTATGACTGGTCCGGCTACAAGAAAAGACCTTATGATACTAAATATGGGTCCGCACCACCCATCAATGCATGGTGTTCTTCGGCTCATCCTTACTCTAGACGGCGAAAATGTTATTGACTGTGAACCAATATTGGGTTATTTACATAGAGGGATGGAGAAAATTGCGGAAAATCGAACAATTGTACAATATTTACCTTATGTAACGCGTTGGGATTATTTAGCTACTATGTTCACAGAAGCAATAACTGTAAACGGTCCCGAACAATTGGGAAATATTCAAGTACCTCAAAGAGCTAGTTATATCCGAGTAATTATGTTGGAGTTGAGTCGTCTAGCTTCCCATTTGTTATGGCTCGGGCCCTTTATGGCAGATATTGGCGCACAGACCCCCTTCTTTTTTATTTTTCGAGAAAGAGAATTGATTTATGATTTATTCGAGGCTGCTACAGGTATGCGAATGATGCATAATTATTTTCGTATCGGAGGAGTAGCTGCTGATCTACCTCATGGCTGGATAGATAAATGTTTAGATTTTTGTGAGTTTTTTTTAGCAGGAGTTGCTGAGTATAAAAAGCTTATTACACGTAATCCCATTTTTTTAGAACGGGTTGAGGGTGTAGGTGTTATTGGTGGAGAAGAAGCACTAAATTGGGGTTTATCAGGACCAATGCTACGAGCTTCCGGAATCCAATGGGATCTTCGTAAAGTTGATCGTTATGAGTGTTATGACGAATTGGATTGGGAGGTTCAATGGCAAAAGGAAGGGGATTCATTAGCTCGTTATTTAGTACGAATCGGTGAAATGACAGAATCCGTAAAAATTATACAACAGGTTCTGGAAGGACTTCCAGGGGGACCCTATGAGAATTTAGAAATCCGACGCTTTGCTAAAGTAAAAGATACCGACTGGAATGATTTTGAATATCGATTTATTAGTAAAAAACCTTCTCCAACCTTTGAATTGTCCAAACAAGAACTTTATGTGAGAGTCGAAGCCCCAAAAGGCGAATTGGGCATTTTTCTAATAGGAGACCAGAGTGTTTTTCCTTGGAGATGGAAAATACGACCCCCGGGTTTTATCAATTTGCAAATTCTTCCTCAGTTAGTTAAAAGAATGAAATTGGCTGATATTATGACGATACTAGGTAGCATAGATATCATTATGGGAGAAATTGATCGTTAAAATGGATACAACAGAAATACACCCTATCAACTCTTTTTACAGATTTGACTCCTTAAACTTAATTAATTTTAAAGGGGTATATGGAATCATATGGTCGCTTGTCCCTATTTTGACTCTTGTATTAGGAATCATAACAGGTGTGCTCGTAATTGTTTGGTTAGAAAGAGAAATATCCGCGGGTATACAACAACGTATTGGACCTGAATACGCGGGCCCCTTAGGAATTCTTCAAGCTCTAGCAGATGGTACAAAACTGCTTTTCAAAGAGAACCTTCTTCCATCTAGAGGTGATGCTCGTTTATTCAGTATCGGACCATCCATCGCAGTCGTAGCAATTTTACTAAGTTATTCAGTAATTCCTTTTGGCTACCACCTTGTTCTAGCCGATATTAGTATTGGTGTTTTTCTATGGATCGCTATTTCAAGCATTGCTCCCATTGGACTTCTTATGTCGGGATATGGATCAAATAATAAATATTCCTTTTTGGGTGGTCTACGAGCCGCTGCTCAATCAATTAGTTATGAAATACCATTAACTTTGTGTGTACTATCAATATCTCTACGTGCGATTCGGTGAAATAAAGGATTTCGACTACCTAAAAAAAATAAGAAAGTCAAGTTAAATGAGTTGAGTATATATTTTTCATTTTTATTTGATCATTCAGGTTGATGAATAAAAGCCAATAGTTATATGGGTGAAAGAAAACAGCTTCTAATTTTGCAGTAAAGGATAAATTCTCATTTCCTATGTACAAGGATTAAGTAAAAGCAAACATAAGTAGTAGAGACTGTTTACCCCAAGATTGGTTACTTATTCATCACTTCTTGAAGCGGGTTTAAAAGATTGATTCTATGTAGTTTTTTATATCTAGTACATAGGTCTATTTATTTAAGATACAAAAAGAAATTCAGGTTGAACAAAATTGAGTGGGTGGTTAGGAAGACTAAGATACACAAAGGATTAGTAATGGGGATTTTCTAAATTATCCGCGAGAACATTTCTATACATAAAAGGAATTTGAATTGGGCTTTTAGTTAGTAGAAATGATCAAGAAGTACTACCCACGATTCCGATTCAGAGTATGCTCCTATCCGTCGATAAAAAAAATAACTATTACGAACGAAGTAATCTTTTACTTTTTGGAAAATCCCTTTATATGAATATGAGAAAGGAGAATAGGAGCGAAATAAAATAGACGAAATCAAAAAAGAAAAAAAAAAAGAAAGGTCAGGATATCTTTTCTTTCTTTTTTATATGCTTATATATTCTATTTTTGTTATAAGAAAGTCAAATTCTTTTTCGTTATTGAAGATACTAGGTTAAAATATCTATTTCTTGCTCTTACAAAAAGTTTTTTCTTTTTTATTCAAGGATTAAATTATTGATCAACAAAGAAAGAGGCAATTCATGAAATTAATCAAATTAAAAGATAAGATCAATTCCGAAGCATTTTTTAATTAATATTAAATAATAAAAAAATATAGCAAACAGAATTCCGTTGATTTAATTTGGGACCTTAGGAGAAGTTTCAACTCTATCCTAAAAAATATAAAAATCAATAATAATAATAATGGGATGTCCTTATATTTAGCTGTGATCTTTGAGGAGCCGTATGAGGTGAAAATCTCATGTACGGTTCTGGAATAGCGATGAAACAGTGTAATTCTGATCGACTATAATTATCTAACAGTTCAAGTACAGTTGATATAGTTGAAGCACAGTCAAAATATGGTTTTTGGGGGTGGAATCTGTGGCGTCAACCTATAGGATTTTTCATTTTTTTGATTTCTGCTCTAGCCGAGTGTGAGAGATTACCTTTTGATTTACCAGAAGCAGAAGAGGAGTTAGTAGCCGGTTATCAAACCGAATATTCCGGCATCAAATTTGGTTTATTTTACCTTGCTTCTTATCTTAATCTACTAGTTTCTTCATTATTTGTAACAGTTATTTACTTCGGAGGTTGGAATCTTTCAATTCCCTATCTATTTGTTCCTGACATTTTTATCAGAAATAAACTGGGGAAAGTCTTTGGAATAATAATCAGTATCTTTATTACATTAGGTAAAACTTATTTGTTCTTGTTCATTCCTATTGCTACAAGATGGACTTTACCAAGGCTGCGAATGGACCAACTATTAAATCTTGGTTGGAAATTTCTTTTACCTATTTCTCTAGGTAATCTATTATTAACAACCTCGTCTCAACTTTTTTCGCTCTAAGGTATTAGAATAGTCTCTATTCATGACTTGTCTCAAACAAGAGAAAGAAGCAAGTATTTTGAATTTATACATATTCACAATATGTTTCCTATGTTAACTGAGTTGATGAATTATGGTCAACAAACAATACGAGCCGCCCGGTACGTAGGTCAAGGTTTCACAATTACTCTGTCTCATGTGAATCGTTTACCGATAACTATTCAATACCCTTATGAAAAACTGATCACATCAGAACGTTTCCGGGGCCGCATCCATTTTGAATTTGATAAATGCATCGCTTGTGAAGTATGTGTTCGTGTATGTCCTATCGATCTACCCGTTGTAGATTGGAAATTGGAAAGTAATATTCGAAAGAAACGATTGTTTAATTACAGTATTGATTTTGGAATCTGCATATTTTGTGGTAATTGTGTCGAGTATTGTCCGACAAATTGTTTATCAATGACTGAAGAATACGAACTTTCGACTTATGATCGTCATGAATTGAATCATAATCAAATTGCTTTAGGTCGGTTACCAACATCAGTAATTGGTGATTACACAATTCGAACAATTTTGAATTCACCTCAAAAAAAAAATGTATAAACCCTCTGATTCAAAAAAGATTACCAATAAGTTAGAACTATATAACTAGTAAATCAAAAATATATATAAATAAAATATAAATAAAAAAGGCTCCCTTTGGATCTAAGGATCTAAAAAAAAAAAAAAAAGAAAAGAAGAAGCTTTTGTTTGATCAATGTTTGATCAATCATGATATTGGCTAAAATATTCATTTAATACGTATTACAAATATTTGTATATTAGAGTAATGATTTGAAAATTTCTATTTTCAAATTCTTTTTTCGGAGGTTTAATTACAATGCCCAAGAACACTATCTACATCAAGTCACACCCACTCAACTTTCATTTAGTTTTAATTAAGTTTAGTTAAGTTAAGAAGTATCATAAACATAAACCAAACGGAGTCTCTTCTTTTTTGTTTTTCCTGGTCAGATCAATAAAGTCATGAAATACCTTGATTTCTATCTTTTTCAATTTCAATTCAATGGATTTACCTGAACCAATACCGGATTTTATTTTAGTCTTTCTGGGATCAAGTCTTATCTTAGGGGGTTTAGGGGTCGTATTACTTCCCAATCCAATTTTTTCTGCTTTTTCGCTGGGATTGGTTCTGGTTTGTATATCCTTAATCTATATTCTACTGAGTTCTTACTTTGTAGCTGCTGCGCAGCTACTGATTTACGTCGGAGCTATAAATATTTTAATTCTTTTTGCTGTGATGTTCATGAATGGTTCAGAATATTCCAACTATTTTAATCCTTGGACAGTTGGGGATGGAATTACTTGGATGGTTTCCACAAGCCTTTTTATTTCACTAATTACTACTATTCCAGATACGTCATGGTACGGGATTATTTGGACTACAAGATCAAACCAGATTGTGGAACAAGATTTGATAATTAATAGTCAACAAATTGGAATTCATTTATCAAGAGATTTTTTTCTTCCATTTGAACTTATTTCAATAATTCTTTTAGTTGCTTTAATAGGCGCCATTGCTGTAGCTCGTCAATAAGTCAATAACAAGAATAAATTATCACTGAAAAAATTTTATATTTGTTATATGTGATTCAATCAAATTGGTTGAATTCTTCTTTCAATTAAAAATAATGAGATTTAGAAGGAGTTGCTTAACGATGCTAGAGCATGTACTTGTTTTGAGTGCCTATTTATTTTGTATAGGCATCTATGGATTGATCACAAGTCGAAATATGGTTAGGGCCCTTATGTGTCTTGAACTTATACTGAATGCAGTTAATATGAATTTTGTAGCCTTTTCTGATTTTTGTGATAATCGTCAATTAAAGGGAGAAATCTTATCAATTTTTGTTATAGCTATTGCAGCCGCTGAAGCAGCTATTGGACCGGCTATTGTTTCAGCAATTTATCGTAATCGAAAATCAACTTGTATTAACGAATCCAATTTGTTGAGTAAGTAGTATTTATTAATTAGATAAATTTGAAATATTCAATATTATATTAATCAATATTATATTAATAAATAAATACAAAAAGAAATAAATTCGAATTCGTATAGTTAATACATTAAGGTATGGTCTTGGTTAAAAAACTAGACTAAATCAAAGTATTTTGGCCTTGCCTACTAAAGCAATCCAGAAATAGATTGATTCAAAAATTCTGACAACTTGTTGATTCGTCTGATATCTAAATGTATGATTTGTTTCTAAGATTACCAGATCGGAATCTTATAACGTTCAAAAATGTATAGACCCAATGTCACATTCAGTAAAGATTTATGATACATGTATAGGATGTACTCAATGTGTCCGAGCTTGCCCAACCGATGTATTAGAAATGATACCTTGGGACGGATGTAAAGCAAAACAAATCGCTTCTGCTCCAAGAACAGAAGACTGCGTTGGTTGTAAAAGATGCGAATCTGCCTGCCCAACAGATTTCTTGAGTGTTCGAGTTTATTTATGGCATGAAACAACTCGCAGTATGGGGCTAGCTTATTAATACGTTCTAGAAAACTAGACTTGAACCCATTTTAGTTTCTTTTTACCGACAAAACCAGTGCTCATAAGAATATTAGGAGCACTGGTTTTTCTGGTCCAAGTATATCTTGTCTTTACCACGAATTTTTTTCCTTGGTTAACGCTAATTGTAGTTTTTCCAATATCGGCGGGTTCCTTAATTTTCTTTTTTCCACACAGAGGAAATAGGATCATCCAATGGTATACTATTTGTATATGCATCTTAGAATTCCTTTTAATCGCCTATACATTTTGTTATCATTTCCAACCGGATGATCCATTAATACAACTAGTGGAGGATTATAAATGGGTTAGTTTTTTTGATTTCCATTGGAGATTAGGAATAGATGGACTTTCTATAGGACCCATTTTACTAACAGGATTCATCACCACTTTAGCTACTTTATCGGCTTGGCCGGTTACTAGAGATTCTCGATTATTTCATTTCCTGATGTTAGCAATGTACAGCGCGCAAATAGGATCATTTTCTTCTCGAGACCTTTTACTTTTTTTCATCATGTGGGAGTTAGAATTAATTCCCGTTTATCTACTTCTATCCATGTGGGGAGGAAAGAAACGTCTGTACTCGGCTACAAAATTTATTTTGTACACCGCGGGAGGCTCCATTTTTCTAGTAATGGGAGTTCTGTGTATGGGTTTATATGGTTCTAATGAGCCAATATTAAATTTTGAAACATTAGCAAATCGGTCGTATCCTGTGGCCTTAGAAATACTATTCTATATTGGTTTTTTTATTGCTTTTGCTGTCAAATCGCCGATTATACCTTTACATACATGGTTACCAGATACCCACGGAGAAGCACATTATAGTACTTGTATGCTTCTAGCTGGAATCTTATTAAAAATGGGAGCGTATGGATTGGTTCGTATCAATATGGAATTTTTTTCTCACGCCCATTATCTGTTTTCCCCTTGGTTAGTAATAGCAGGCACAATCCAAATAATCTATGCGGCTTCAGCATCTCTTGGCCAACGGAATTTAAAAAAAAGAGTAGCGTATTCGTCTATATCCCATATGGGCTTTATAATTATAGGAATTGCTTCGATAAGCGATACAGGGCTTAATGGGGCTCTTTTACAAATAATATCTCATGGATTTATTGGTGCTGCACTTTTTTTCTTATCGGGGACGACTTATGATAGAATACGTCTTGTTTATCTTGACGAAATGGGCGCAATAGCTATCCCAATGTCAAAAGTATTCACGATGTTCAGTAGCTTTTCGATGGCTTCGCTTGCATTACCGGGTATGAGTGGCTTTGTTGCTGAATTAATAGTCTTTTTTGGAATAATTACCAGCCAAAAATTTTTTTTACTGCCAAAAATGCTAATTACCTTTCTAATGGCAATTGGAATCATATTAACCCCTATTTATTCATTATCTCTGTCACGACAGATGTTCTACGGATACAAGCTTTTTAATGCTCAAAACTCTTCTTTTTTTGATTCTGGACCACGAGAGTTATTTCTTTCAATTTCTCTCTTTTTACCCGTCCTAAGTATTGGTATGTACCCCGATTTCATTTTTTCACTGTCGGTTGACAGAGTCGAAATAATTCTATCTAATTATTTTCTAAACGGTTTTCATAACTAAACTTAAAAATGCTATGATTTGAAAATCGTTCATTCGACACTAAAAAGTTTTAGAAATTTCTAATAAGTCATTTTTAAATAAAGAAAATTGAAACCTATATGGATACGAATCGTATGAATCGATACAATATTGTATCAATTCATACGATTCGTGTCGGTTCACACAAAATTTTTATATGCACATACTCTGTTGTAGTCGTAAGATACAGTTGTGAATTTAATTATATGCTAAAGTAAAGGAACCATAACTATGCAACCCTATTCCAAATAGATTGACCCCAAAGTAGCATATCCAAATTATAAGAAAGCCTATAGACGCTATAATTGCCGAATTTTCTCCTTGCAAGTTTCGATTTGTTCGAGTATGTAAATAAATCGCGAATATGATCCAAGTAATAAATGCCCACGTTTCTTTTGGGTCCCAATTCCAATACGATCCCCACGCTTCATTAGCCCATACTGCTCCCGAAAGAATACCTATGGTTAAAAATAGAAATCCTAAACTAATAACCCGATAACTCCAATAATCCAATTCTTGAATCAATTGCGATCTGTAATAATTCTTGTCGACAAAAAATTTTTTTTTTTTGATTTTTAAAATATTATTTCTTTCATCGATGTATTCAATTTTACCAAAGGTAAATGAATCGCGTACTAAAAAATGACTTTGACAAAAAAGAAAAAAAATATTTATTCTTTTTCGAGATGTAATCACTAGGAGTGCTGCTGATAATAATGATCCACATAGAAGGGACGCATAACCCAATATCATCATCGTTACGTGCATTATTAACCACTCGGATTGAAGAGCAGGTACTAATATTGAAGATTGGTGTATTTCCGTTAAAAGCCCTGACATCGAAAAGACTTGAGTAAAAACAGCACTTGAACCCGTTATTATGCTTAATAAATTTTTCTTTTTTTTGAAATACAGAACTATATGAATAAGAGAAAAACTCCATGATAGGAAGATTAATGATTCGTATAAATCACTTAGTGGAAAATGACCCGAATAAATCCAACGCGTAACTAATAATCCTGTTATACAGAAAAAACTAGTTAGCAGGCCTTTTTCGGACAAATGAGATAATTGTACCACTTCATCTACAAAAAAAAAGGTTATTAAACGAATTATAATTACAATTGAAAGAATTGAAAAGGAAATATGAGTTAATATATGTTCTAAGGTTGAAAATATCATACAAAATCTTAAAAAATGCGTTGCCTAAATGCAACTCAAGAGTTAAATTAATTATAGAATCTATTTTTCCTTTTTAAAAGATTTTAAAAGATGACATGCCGCTACTCGGACTCGAACCGAGATGCTTTAGCACTGCTTCCTAAGAGCAGCGTGTCTACCAATTTCACCATAGCGGCTTGTGTTGAACTTATAATAGCCAATTATTAAACAATCGTCGAGAATTTAGAAGTCCATTAAGAGTCATGTTTTTGTTTATTTTTCCTAAAAGTATCAATTTATTAAATAAATTTTTGTTTAGTTCAAATGGGGATTTGAACGTTCGTTAGTTTAGGGACTTGGGGGCTTTCGTGGGTTTTTGGCTCCCCTAGAATTTTATTCTAACTAGATAATTCGAATCTCAAATCGCAATCAAGAGTCAACCAAGGGATAGAACTCAAAAATAGTTTTGTTTTGCTTTTTCAATTTTAATGTTTTTATCTTTTATTTAATTTCAGAAATCAAATGGAACAAAAGAATTTTTTTTAGGTTATCAATGAAGAAAAAACAGAAAAATAAGACATCCAAATTAGATAAATTGTTCCTATTAAAAGTTCTTACTAAGTTCTTGATTTAATTGAGTTGATATATAGGAGATATATGAGTCATTTTTATATTAATTCCTACAAATCGAAAAATAATAAAGTTATTCAAAAGTATTTCAAACTGTTGGTTAATTCAATTAACTAAATATCTTAATATCTTAGGACCCCTCCCGAAAACATCTATAGTCTATTAAAAAGATAAAAAAAGAGAGATAAAACGAAAAATTGTCGTATTTTTTCTAGTAAATGTAACAAAAAATGTGTTGACGGGGAAACTAAACTTCCCCGTTCTGGAAATGCAAAAATCCGCGCAAAAAAACCTTTTCTTGTGTTCATTCGTCTGTCAGAAACATTTTTATTTTTTATCAAAAAAGGTATTTGTATTTACTAAATTCAGTAAAAAAAGAACCAACCCTTTCCCTTTTTTTACTGAATTTAGTAAATAATCTAAAATTGACGACTCGAAAATAAAAGATAAAGCTGAGTTTCATTTTATATTTCCTATAAAATTGACAATTTCCATTATCTATATCTAGTGAGTTGATTTAATAAAGAAAAAATGAGTCAATTTTTGAATGCATTCAGACTATCCCAACTTTATTATTTATTTGTTTTTGTTTGCTGCACAAAAAAACTTTTTGAATTTCCAGTCGAAAGAGATTTACCTAATGAAAAAGCTTTTAAAGCGGTCCAATATCCCTTCTTTTTCCAAATATTTTTACGAATATGCTTTTTTGATGTAGAAATGCGCTTTTTTGGAACTGCCATTTAAAAAGAATTCCTTGTTGTTCTAGTTGGATGTCAAAGACATGTAGTGTTCAAAAGAAGTTCTTCCTTACTATTCTATTCATATATTCATTCGATTTATTTGTTAATGAATATTCCCCTCAAAAAAAAAAAAAAGAAATATAATATAAATATATAAGGTTAAGGTTTGGTTTTTTTCACTTTTTCTATTTCTGAGAATCGACTTAAAATTGTTTTTAAAAATTCGTATGCTTATTTGCGACTCTTTCTTAGTAAACCCTATATCCAGCAAATCGGTTGTGCTAGAGAAATAAAAATTGTTGAGCTTAAATTTCCTAAATAAAAAGAATCCAACCTTGCATTTTTTTCTGACTAGTTTCAGTGTTGTACATTGAATTTAGATGGGATAAAATATACAAAATACAAATAAGGATAAGATCCAAAATTTTTCTTACTGAAAATGCATTTCCTTTTATATTACCTTAGCTGTTCAACCTCGAACATCGTACAAGAGAGTATGTTACACTTTCAAAAAATAGGAATTACTGTGTTTCATAAGATTTGACCGATTGTAATTTCTTGAGTTGAATATTTGAAGTATTTAGAAGAAAATAAGAAAAACAAATAAATAAAAAGTAAACTAATAAGAAAAATTCTGAATTTCGGTAGTTTTACTTAGCACATATCTTCCCTTTTAGTTATTCTTCTCAAAGAGGTAAGATCTGGTGAATTGGAAACAATAAAAATCAATTAGGAAACTAAGAATAAAAAAACTTTTTATGCAACAAACATATCAATATGGATGGATTATACCTTTCATTCCACTTCCCGTTCCTATATTCCTAGGGTTGGGTCTTCTTCTTTTTCCAACAACAACAATCAAATTTCGTCGTATGTGGGCCTTTCAGAGTGTTTTATTGTTAAGTATAATCATGGTTTTTTCAACCGATCTTTTTATTCAACAAATAAGTAGCAATTCTATTTATCAATATGTATGGTCTTGGCTCATTACTAACGATTTTTCTTTAGAATTGGGTTATTTGCTAGACCCACTTACTTCTATTATGTCAATATTAATCACTACCGTTGGAATTACGGTTCTTTTTTATAGTGATAATTATATGGCTCACGATCAATCCTATTTGAAATTTTTCACTTATATGAGTTTTTTCAGTACTTCAATGCTAGGATTAGTTACTAGTGCTAATTTGATACAAATTTATATTTTTTGGGAATTGGTTGGGATGTCCTCTTATCTATTAATTGGCTTTTGGTTCACACGACCTCTTGCGGCAAATGCTTGTCAAAAAGCTTTTGTAACTAATCGGGTAGGAGATTTTAGTTTATTATTAGGAATTTTAGGGTTTTATTGGATAACAGGTAGTTTCGAATTTGAGGGTTTATTCGAAATAGTGAATAATTTGATTTCTAATAATGAAGTAAATCCTTTATTTATTACTTTGTGTGCTGTTCTATTATTTGCTGGTTCCGTTGCTAAATCTGCACAATTTCCCCTTCATGTCTGGTTGCCTGATGCTATGGAGGGGCCCACTCCTATTTCTGCTCTTATACATGCGGCTACTATGGTAGCAGCGGGAATTTTTCTTGTAGCTCGGCTTCTTCCTCTTTTCATAGTTATACCCTCCATAATGAATTTAATCTCGTTGCTCGCAATAATAACAGTCTTATTAGGAGCTACTTTAGCTCTTGCTCAAAAAGACATTAAGAGAGGTTTAGCATATTCCACAATGTCACAATTGGGTTATATGATGTTAGCTCTTGGTATGGGATCTTATCGAAATGCTTTATTCCACTTGATAACTCATGCCTATTCAAAAGCATTATTATTTTTAGGATCAGGATCCATTATTCATTCAATGGAAAGGCTTGTTGGCTATTCACCCTATAAAAGTCAAAATATGGTTCTTATGGGAGGGTTAGGAAAACATATACCAATTACAAAAACGTCTTTTTTTTTAGGTACACTTTCTCTTTCTGGTATTCCACCTTTAGCCTGCTTTTGGTCTAAAGATGAAATTCTTAATGATAGTTGGTTGTATTCAGCTACTTTTGCACTAATAGCTTGGTCTACCGCGGGATTAACCGCATTTTATATGTTTCGGATCTATTTTATTACTTTTGAGGGACATTTAAATGTTCATTTTCAAAATTATAGTGGTAAACAAAAAATACCCTTCTATTCAATATCTTTGTGGGGAAAGGGAATTTCAAAAAGAATTAGCAAAAATGTTTGTTTATTAACTAGTGAAAGTTCCTCAAAAGGGACATATCGGATTGATGGTAATTTTCTAACTAGGATACGGCCCTTTCTTACTAGTCTTACTAGTACGAGGACTCCTTTTGATAATAAAAAACCTTATCCCTATCCTTGTGAATCTGACAATACTATCTTATTCCCTCTACTTGTATTGGGCCTATTTACTTTGTTCATTGGATCGATAGGAATTCCTGTCAATCAAGAGCAGGGGGGGATGTATCCGGATATATTATCTAAATTCTTAGCTCCATCTATAAACCTTTTACATCAAAAATCAAAGAATTTTATAGAATGGTATGAGTTTGTGAAAGATGCAGTTTTTTCCGTTAGTCTATCTTATTTCGGAATAATTATAGCGTCCTTTTTATATAAAGCCCCTTATTCCTCTTCAATAAATTTGGATTTCA